TGATGAGCATACTAATTAATACTAAATAAATAATAATACTAAATAAATAATAACTAATAACGAGTAAAAAAAAAAAGTAAAAAAAAGGGTGTTATGTTATAAGGCTCTTGTTCCAAACAAAATATCAAAAAAATGGAATAAATACAATTGAAAAAGAAAAGATCCAAATTACTAAAATTACTAATATATATTAGTAATTTTAGTAATGACCCTATTTATATTATAATAATATTTTTATTGAAAATATAAATGATTGAAAATAGGATTTCATTTAATTTAATAATTTAAATTAAAGAGAGTTTAATTTAAAATGAAATTTAGAAATGAAGTTCCATGTTATTTTGACATTCCTTTATTCAAGATACTTTATTCAAGAGTTGCTCGAGAAATCGGTTGAGTCAGAATCGTAGGATGAATAGATGTCAAAGAGGATAATTTTTTTTTATTTCTGTCACTATTGTTTGTGCTGTCTATAATGAAATGAATAATGAATGATAAATGAAATCAAAAGCTTTCAATTGGGACTCATTTTGTCAATTGGTCTTTTTATTATCTTATATTTTTCAAGATAAGAAACTTAGGTAAGTGTTTCATAAATAAACATATGTATAAATAGAACGTATCCCATTTAGTTCCTTCATGCCTACTATAACTAGTTATTTCGGTTTTCTACTGGCGGCTTTAACTATAGCCTCAGCTCTATTTATTGGTCTGAGCAAGATACGTCTTATTTGAAATTGATTGAATGAACAATTCAATTCATAAAAATGTTTTTGTGAGATATCCGGGTAGTCCATAGTTCCTTCCCATGTAAATTGTAATTCTTTATTATTGAGATTCGTGGGCGATTTGGATTACTATTTAGAGATAGATATTACCCCCCCTTTTTTTTTACCTACCTTAAAAAAAAAAAAATTAAAATGATTGAAGTTTTACTATTTGGAATCGTGTTAGGCCTAATTCCTATTACTTTGGCTGGATTATTCGTAACTGCGTATTTGCAATACAGACGCGGCGATCAGTTGGACCTTTGATTAAGTAAGAGCTCATCTCTTTTTAAATAACATCTCTTTTTTTTTATTGACCTCCTGCGGATTAAAGAAAGGAGGAGGTCAAATTAGGGTTGCTGCTCTAGTTAGTAAAGTTATTTACTTGTAATTCGACCCAAGAAGAACAGAAGCACGCTCTGTAGGATTTGAACCTACGACATCGGGTTTTGGAGACCCGCGTTCTACCGAACTGAACTAAGAGCGCTTTCTTTCTTATCCCAATATAAAGGGCTGTATGTAAATAAAATAATTTGATTTGTAACCCCCACTTTGGATACATATAGTATCATAAAGCATTATGTTATGTATGTCTAATTTTTATTGATCTCAATGGATCCTTCATTACTGCACATGGGAGAAGTAATAGATAGGGATGACAGGATTTGAACCCGTGACATTTTGTACCCAAAACAAACGCGCTACCAAGCTGCGCTACATCCCTTTCAATTGGCCTATAGTGTCATTGTAGAGAATCCCCATCTTGTTTTCCACATCATGATTTATCCCATTGATATACAATTGCTCTTGTCATTTCGTTTTCGTCTTATATAACAATATAACATATAATAAAAGAAAAAGAATCAAATCGATCAAATAGATATAATATAATTAACAATATAATAAAAAATATAAATATAAAAATCGGTAATGTTCAGAAAATAAAGTGAGTGGACACTTTTTTCTGTTGTAAAGAAAGTAAAATATCATCAACAACGACATGTGTATCTGATCATATATGTATTACAATAAAAAAGGAGGATTTTCAATGCGAGATTTCAAAACATATCTCTCCGTGGCACCTGTGTTAAGCACTCTATGGTTCGGGTCTTTAGCAGGCCTATTGATAGAGATTAATCGTTTTTTCCCAGATGCGTTAACATTCCCCTTTTTTTCATTCTAGTTGGGGATGAAGAAGATTATAGATAGAATAAATTATTTGTGACTAACCCTTTTTTTTGTTCTTTCTTTCAGTTTTTTAGGATAAATTAAATAAAAATAAAGAAGGAAAGAGAAAGAATCAAAAAAGATTCATCCGCAACGAAACTCAGGTTCACGCTGAATTAATAGAGGGAGAACAAAAATGTAAAGTAAATAATAAAGGTCGCGGACAACAAACGCATACAGGATACTTAAATGAAATACTATAACTAATGGATAGTTAGAAATCATCGTATTACTTATATTCTCTATTGATTTGATTGCAATGAAATTTTTAATAATTGGGTTTCGAGTCAGCAACTTCTTTTTTTCTTCTTCGTTTCGAAACGAAAATAGAAGAGTTTGGTGAATAAAAAAAAAAAGGGGGTTTATGGCCAAGGGTAAAAATGTCAGAGTAAAGGTTATTTTGGAATGTAACAGTTGTGTCCGAAACGATATTAATAAGGAATCGCGGGGCATTTCCAGATATATTACTCAAAAGAATCGACACAATACGCCTAGTCGATTGGAATTGAGAAAATTTTGTCCCTATTGTTACAAGCATACGATTCATGGGGAGATAAAGAAATAGATAAAATGTAACGCGTTTGTAACCCCTCCAAGGAACAGCAATAAATTACATAATAATAAAATATTAATATAAAAATTTAAGAATAAATTATAAAAATAAAACAACCCAATCCTATTTCATCCTATTTTGGTAGGATCGCAAATGAAATTCGAATTAAGAAATACGATTTAAAAGATAAGGAATAAACCATGGATAAATCCAAGCGACTTTTTCTTAAATCCAAGCGATCTTTTCGTAGGCGTTTGCCCCCAATTGGATCGGGGGATCGAATTGATTATAGAAACATGAGTTTAATTAGTCGATTTATTAGTGAACAAGGAAAAATATTATCTAGACGAGTGAATAGATTTACTTTGAAACAACAACGATTAATTACTATTGCTATAAAGCAAGCTCGTATTTTATCTTTGTTACCCTTTCTTAATAACGAGAAACAATTTGAGAGAACTGAATCGACTCCTAGAACCACGGGTCCTCGAATTAGAAATAAATAGATAGGCTATTCCTCAATTGCAATTGAATCAAAATTTCAATATGAACCCCAACTCAGATTTATATTTTGTTCGAAAAATTTGAGAACCCCGATTGGATTGTCACATCATAAGAAAAAATGGCTTCTTTTTTTAATGTGTTGATTCATTTTTACTATAATTTCTCTTATTTATATTAATTTCTACTCTACCTTCCCGGAGCTCATTCTCCGGGGCCCCACTTAAATCATTACGGTGGATTCCTTCTAATTATTTAAGGATCTGATTGGAAATAATGTAAAGACAATTTGTATTTGATATGGCTATTTGTGCAAGTATTTTACGATTAAGAAGCAACTGTCTCTTATACAGATCATGTATGGATCTGCTATAACTATAGGATACCCCAATATCACGAATTGCTGCATTTATCCGAGTAATCCACAAACGACGAAAATTTCTCTTTTGCCTGCCCCTATCCCGATGAGCAGAACTCAAGGCTCTCATTTTCTGTTGAATAGTATTTCGAGTAAGTCGTGAATGAGTCCCTCGAAAGGTTGATGCAAATAAACGAATTTTTATTCTACGTCTCCGAGCTATATACCCTCGTCTAATTCTGGTCATTGAATCAAATTAAACTTTGATGAATAACTAATTGATTTATTTTCTTTCAGTTATTCTTTTTCCCTTTCCTGGTCTATTAATAACAAAACGGATTCTTCCAATGTATAAAAAAAAATTCCAATGGCTTTTGCTACTATGACCTTCCCAACCACCATTTTTCCAGGCATTTAACCTCGAAATAATAAATTGTATTGATACTAGGTATCAACAAAAAAAAATACTAAATTGTAACTCAAGTTGAGTATAGTATAAAGTATCAATAAATAGTAAAGGTAAATGGATAAATAAATAGTGGGTTCCATCGTTTCTATGGCTACTTCTTAAACGGTGAGGTCCTCTCTATACACCGGAGTCCCTTCCACCATTAATCAATGTTATTAGTAACTTGTACAGTTCACATTCTTTGACTCTACCCATGAATTGTACAGTAATAAGTCTTTTCACAATGAGATCTACCCATACAGTAACGGTATTTAATTACAAAGGTTGGCTAGGTAGCTGACCCTGTATAGTCCGTTCTTGCAAGAGTAGGAGCCTAATTCTTTTGCTTCTTAAATATTATTTCCCCCGCTTAATGGATAACCATTTGCTACCACTGGGGAATTGCTTTTCATCTCCAATTGAGGTGATTGGATTTGCACCAATAGAAACCATAAATTTGATACGCAATGTAGGTTTTTTTCTATATTGATTGGAATTCTTCTATCCTATTCATTGGTACTGGTCATTGATACTGGAAAAATTGTACTTTATTTTGTTCCGGCTCATGATCTGAACGGGTCGCACATACACCCGAGTACATGTTCCTCGACGCTGAGGACATCCCCGAAGAGCGGGGGATTTTGTTACATTTTTTATTGGCTGTCTTGTGTTTCTAATAAGTTGTTTAATAGTTGGCATACTTAATGGTATAGAAAATGGGCTGGTTTAGATCAATCCTAACCAGATGATTATGAATTCTTTCTATTTTTTTTTTTTTACTTTAACGCAGATAAAATATTCAATTTAGATTCATCCTATGGTTCGAAATGGATGGAATCGCAGATTTACGTGAAATCCCCGGCATTTTCGATCGCTACCAGATCAACAATTCCATGAGCTTGGGCTTCTGTTGCTGACATAAAAACGTCCCTTTCCATGTCTTCGGATACAACCCATAAGGGGTTACCCGTTCTTTGTACATAAACCCTTGTGAGGGTTTCGCGTAGTTTCAGAAGTTCTTCCGCTTCTAGGACAAATTCTCCTGTTTGTGCCTCATAAAAAGAACTCGCAGGTTGATGGATCATTACCCTGATGATATAACATAATGAATGTTTCCGCGATCTCGTACGATTGATTGGACTAGGCAAAAAGATTAAAGAATAACAAGAAAAAATAAGTATATATATATAATTGAACAACCGTACAGGCATTTTTTGTGCATTGCATACGGCTCCACAATGGACTTTTTACGTTCGTTGAGCAAAAAACAAAATAGGATCCATCAGACCCAAATCGTTAAGTGATCCATTTACCACCCTTCTTTTCGTGGGAGTTCAAAAATACTATGATGGTTCCGTTGCTTTCTATATTTATGATTTATCTCATATTGATTCAGCAATCCCAAAGTTTCTTTTTGATCCGATCAAATAAAAATGAAAAAGTAAAAAAAAAATGATCTTGTTTTTTTTTTTTTTTTTAGTATTCTTTCATATTTCATAACATAAATATTGGAAAGAGGCTTCTGGTGTGAAAAATAAAAGTTTGTGACGCTGAAATGAAGCCCGGATAGATAAGATCAAATCATAAATACCCTTTGTCTCATATTACTCGCCCGATATATAATCCCATGTTGTGAAAAAACAATAATGGTTTGTTCATATCGAACTCGAAGTGCCATGCTATTATTACTTAAATATTATTTTACAAATTCTTATTTATATAAAAATATTAAATATGGCGAAGGCATAGTTTTCTTTTTTCTTTCAAACAAAAAACTCATTGGCGCCAAGCGTGAGGGAATGCTATACGTTTCGTAATTTCTCCTCCGACCAGGATGAAAGATCCCATTGAAGCGGCTAATCCCATGCATATTGTATGCACATCTGGTGGCACAAATTGCATAGTATCATAAATTGCGACTCCGGGTATTACCCACCCGCCGGGGGAGTTTATAAACAAATAAAGATCTCTGGTCTCATCCTCTATACTGAGATATACCATCAGGCCAATAAGTTGGTTTGAGATCTCGCTATCAACTTCTTGACCTAAAAAAAGTAATCTTTCTCGATGAAGTCGGTTGATTAGGACAAAATTTTATCCCTTAGGAACCGTACACGCGCCTTTGGATGCATACGGTTCAAAAAAAAAAAAAAGAATCAATGTATTGATTCTACCCTCCTTTACTTTTTTTATAGTAGGACTTTTCTACCTCCTAATGAAGGGGCTTTTTCTTCGATTTTTTTTTTTAAGAAAGATTTTTTTTGCTCGAATCTCTGTAAAAAATAAAAGAATCCACTAAACTTATCGAATTAACCTCTCATTGATGTATTGTTTCATCGAAATCGAATCAAAATTACGATGTAATTTTCTTGTTCCTGAATGGGCCTCCTCAATTATTTTAGGTTTATGTTCTACTCCGGGTAAATATCTGCCCGATTTCAATTTGCACATATAGGACAAATGCTCCCAATACCACTTTGACTTTTTTCAATTTATTTCGTGCCTTTCTTACAACAAATACGCGATGTAGTCATAATATTATTTCATTGATTGGCAGTTTGAGATCGCCCATATGCTATCAAGTAATCACTTATGATACAAGTGGTAATCATACATATATTACCAATTGGGTATTTTCTGAACGGAGCCTGGATACTTCATTTTATTGGATTGGTCCAACCAAGCCAACCATAAATTTTGATAATTGATAATATTAATATTGATTTGACCCCCTCAAAAATGGATCTAATTTCATTTCACGCTCCAAATTATTGATGGTTCAAACAATCTTTTTTGGGCGAAACAGAGGGTATCTCGATCGGGGGAGAGAACGGGGAAATCCCATATAACCCAATATGTCTGACAAGTCGCACTATACGTCAACCCAAATTGCATCTTCCTCTCCAGGACTCCGAAAAGGTACTTTTGGAACACCAATAGGCATCAACTGAAAGAAAGGGGGTTAAGTACTATATTTTACTTTGATGTGGAAACGTAATATTTTGATCCCTGGGTATTACCAAATAGTAAGACGAAATTTATAAGGGAAAATTATTACAAATGGGTCGGGCTCTTCGAATGATGAACAAGTATCTACGCATTCGCTCATAGAAAATGGGACCAATCCCCCATTGCGTATTGGTACTTATCGGGTATAGAATAGATCTGCTTATCTTTGTTCCTATGAACAGAATTGTTCCATTATTCCCAACGAAAGAAATGGAATTCAATAATATGAACCCTTGTTCCAAAATAATCCACTGAAAGGGAGAGGTCCATAGCATAGTCTTTTCCAATGCGATAAAGTTACATAGTGTCTATTTTTCTTTGATAAAGGGGTATTTCCATGGGTTTGCCTTGGTATCGTGTTCATACCGTCGTATTGAATGATCCCGGTCGGTTGATTTCTGTACATATAATGCATACAGCTCTCGTTGCTGGTTGGGCTGGTTCAATGGCTCTATACGAATTAGCCGTTTTTGATCCCTCTGACCCCGTTCTTGATCCAATGTGGAGACAGGGTATGTTCGTTATACCCTTCATGACTCGTTTAGGAATAACCAATTCGTGGGGCGGCTGGAGTATCACAGGAGGGACTATAACGAATCCGGGTATTTGGAGTTACGAGGGTGTGGCCGGGGCACATATTGTGTTTTCTGGTTTGTGCTTCTTGGCGGCTATCTGGCATTGGGTATATTGGGATCTAGAAATATTCTGTGATGAACGTACAGGAAAACCTTCTTTGGATTTGCCCAAAATCTTTGGAATTCATTTATTTCTTTCAGGATTAGCTTGCTTTGGGTTTGGTGCATTTCATGTAACAGGCTTGTATGGTCCTGGAATATGGGTATCTGATCCTTATGGACTAACCGGAAAAGTCCAATCTGTAAATCCTGCGTGGGGGGTAGAGGGTTTTGATCCTTTTGTTCCGGGAGGAATAGCCTCTCATCATATTGCAGCAGGTACATTGGGCATATTAGCGGGCCTATTCCATCTTAGTGTTCGCCCCCCACAACGCCTATACAAAGGATTACGTATGGGTAATATTGAAACTGTCCTTTCCAGTAGTATCGCTGCTGTCTTTTTTGCAGCTTTTGTTGTTGCTGGAACGATGTGGTATGGCTCCGCAACTACCCCAATCGAATTATTTGGTCCCACTCGTTATCAATGGGATCAAGGATACTTCCAGCAAGAAATATATCGAAGGGTTGGTGCCGGACTAGATGAAAATCAGAGTTTATCAGAAGCTTGGTCTAAAATTCCAGAAAAATTAGCTTTTTATGATTACATTGGCAATAATCCAGCAAAAGGAGGTTTATTTAGAGCGGGCTCGATGGACAATGGGGATGGAATAGCGGTTGGATGGTTAGGACATCCTATCTTTAGAGATAAAGAAGGGCGTGAGCTTTTTGTACGCCGTATGCCTACTTTTTTTGAAACATTTCCAGTAGTTTTGGTAGACGGAGACGGAATTGTAAGAGCCGATGTTCCCTTTAGAAGGGCGGAATCTAAGTATAGTGTCGAACAAGTAGGAGTAACTGTTGAGTTCTATGGCGGCGAACTCAATGGAGTCAGTTATAGTGATCCTGCTACTGTGAAAAAATATGCTAGACGTGCTCAATTGGGTGAAATTTTTGAATTAGATCGTGCTACTTTGAAATCGGATGGTGTTTTTCGTAGCAGCCCAAGGGGTTGGTTCACTTTTGGACATGCTTCGTTTGCTTTGCTCTTCTTTTTCGGACACATTTGGCATGGTGCTAGAACCTTGTTCAGAGATGTTTTTGCTGGTATTGACCCAGATTTGGATGCTCAAGTGGAATTTGGAGCATTCCAAAAACTTGGAGATCCAACTACAAGGAGACAAGTCGTCTGATACAATACTGCTCTTGTATCTTTTGCCTCTATTATATTTTTATTATTTAACTTTGACATAGAGTACCAGAGAAATGTTGATTTGAATCACCGTCCTTTCTTTGACTTTTGACTCTTGTCCTTTCTTAATCTGGGAGATGATCCCAAATGAACAGGTGTGGAAGCTATAATTGTAAACCACGATCAATTTATGGAAGCATTGGTTTATACATTCCTCTTAGTCTCGACTCTAGGAATAATTTTTTTCGCTATATTTTTTCGAGATCCGCCTAAGGTTCCGACTAAAAAGGCGAAATGATTTTTCATTATCTTACATTATCTTTATCTAAATGGAAGTAAAGTAATGAGCCTCCCAATATGGGAGGCTCATTACTTTACTTCCATTTAGTCCCCGTGTTCCTCGAATGGATCTCGTAGTTGTTGAGAGGGTTGCCCAAAAGCGGTATATAAGGCGTACCCGGTAAAACTTACAAGTAAACCAGATATAAAGATGGCAACTAAGGTTGCTGTTTCCATTATTATCAAATTTAAAAACTATAACGGATCTATGATAAGATCCTTTATTTACAACGGAATAGTATACAAAGTCAACCAATCTCAACCAATGCAATAGGATTTATGGCTACACAAACCGTTGAGGATAGTTCTAGATCTGGTCCAAGACGAACTAATGCAGGGAGTTTATTGAAACCATTGAATTCAGAATACGGGAAAGTGGCTCCTGGGTGGGGAACTACCCCTTTGATGGGGGTCGCAATGGCTCTATTTGCGGTATTCCTATCTATTATTTTGGAGATTTATAATTCTTCCGTTTTACTAGATGGAATTTCAATGAATTAGGTCCATAAAAATCATGAAGTCCTGGCTTTTCAATCCAAAATGAATTACTTAGGACTCTCATTTCTAGTCTATTCTGGCAGTTCGACCGTGAAATTCTTTTGTTTCTGTATTTCCGGAATATGAGTGTGTGACTTGTTATAATTGATCCTATTGATAGTACAGAGAATGGGTCTGTCATCTTGAGAGAGATGAGTTCTGCTTCGTCGGATATTCATTTTTTTATCTGGAGCACGGAATATATGGAATAGATCCAGAAATATTTGAACTATGATTCATACCTACTATTTATATTATACCTCGCGACTGGATTCAAAAAAATTTAATTGATTTTATCATTATAAATCGAAAGGGTTTTCTTCCTTAAAAATTTTGTTTCTGTTTATTTTGACCAATGGACAAATAAAATTCCGAATTTTTAGTCATTAAATCTATTA